CCCCTCTATGCCCTGCGGTAATGATTCCTCCGGCATTACGGCCTTTACCACAATGATGCTGTCCATAAATCAAACGATTTCGTGAATTAGATTTCACTTGACTGTCTACGGCTCCATTGCGTGTGCTCGGGATAGAAGTTTTGTATAAATGTATCGCCATGCTGTGGTATTAAGTGTATTTTAATTTAATATAATTTCTTTCTAAGAGGTAGAATAGAATAACCCGATTGAAGCGTAATGATCATACGTTTGTAATGTAGTGTATGTCCCATAATAGGGCGCATTCTTCTACCCTTTATTGGTAGTCGATAACTATTCATAGCTATTACCTTGACATCAAAGAAGAGTTCGACCCAACGTTTTATTTCTGTCCTAGTTGATCCTGATTCGACATTAAAAGTATATTGATTTTTTGCCAATAACCGAATACTTTTGTCTGTAAATACTGCATATTTTATTCCATTCATAAATCTATTTTCTTCCCTATGAGTTCTAGTCTCAATAAGAATACTAGTTTTTTTACTGTTCATATATTTTTTAATTTGAATATATCACACCAATTCGTTATGTATGGATGATGAGATTCCATTGATACAGAGCCAATCGTTCTATTTTCTCTGACAGATGGTCAGAACTTCGTCTCGATTCAAATCCTACGAAGCTAAGAGGTCCACTACAGATCAGAAATTATGAAAGTAAAGAAATTATTTATTAGCGAAATCAAGAAATATTTCGACTCTGATATCTACTGTGTTTACCATATATATGTTGTTTACTATATATATGTATTCGAAATGATGAAAAGACAGTATAAATTATGAAAAAAAAAGAAATTATTTAAGTAAAGAAATAGTCAATATAGTCAAGATAATTAATTATGTATTTACAAACTCAATTCATTCTATTTCATCCGATCCAGAATGTGATAGGGTTGCGAAGGATGAACTTTTGACAGTTCAAAACAATCTACTAAAAAATAAGAATTCTTGAACAAAAATCTACTTTATTTTTATTGGGGTGCATCCAGTAGGAATTGAACCTACGACTTCGCCAATTATGAGTTGGGCGCTTTAACCATTCAGCCATGGATGCTTGGAATCCTCCCGGCTCATGAATAACCAAATTCCAATTGAAGTGAAATCTTTTGAATAAATTAATCAAAAAAAAAATACTATTTTAATTATATATATTATTATATATATTATTATATAGGAGAACTATATGGAAAAACATCAATTTCAATCCTGGATTTTAGAATTGAGGGAGATATTTAGAGAAAGCAAGAATTCTCCCTATTTCTTAGATTCGTGGACTCAATTCAACTCAGCGATTTCTTTGATTCACACTTTTTCCTATCAAGAGAGTTTGATAAAACTCTTAGACTCCCGAATCTGGAGTATCCTATTTTCACGCAATTCACGGGGTTTAACAAGAAATCGATATTTCACGATCAAGAGTGTACTACTTTTCGTAGTGGTGATCCTTTTATATCGTATTAACAACCAAAAGATGATCGAAACTAAAAATATCTATTTGACAGGGCTTCTTCCGATACCAATGAATTCCATTGGACCCGGCAACGATACATTGGAAAACTCAAAAGATTCGTTCAATATAAATAGGTTGATTGTTCCGCTCCTGTATCGTCCAAAAGGAAAAAAGATCTCTGAGAGATCGGGTTTTAATCAAGGAACGGATTCGAATCAATTGAAAAGATCTTCTGATCAATCGGGGAATCATATCAATTCCATCTGTGAGGATCCAAAATATAAAAAAAAAATCGAAGAATTTTATGAGAATCCTAGAAGAACCAATCGTTCTTTTTTCTCTGACAGATGTTCAGACCTTCATCTGGATTTGAATCCTACTGAGAGGTCCACTCGAGATCATAAATTATTTAAGAAAGAAGAAGATGTTTCTTTTGTTCTTTCAAGGCGGTCGGAAAAGAAAGAAATAGTCAATATAGTCAAGATAATTATGTATTTACAAAATACTGTCTCAATTCATCCTATTTCATTCGATCCAGAATGTGATAGGGTTGCGAAGGATGAACTTTTGACAGTTCAAAATAATATTTCATTCTGGAACAAAAATCGACTACTTTTTGATTTATTTCATCTATTCCATGAGCGAAATAGGGGGGGGTACTTGTTACATCACGATTTTGAATCAGAAGAGAGATTTCAAGAAATGGCAAATTTATTCAATCTATCAATAACTAAGCCGGATTTAATGTATCATAAGGTATTTTATTTTTCTATTGATTCTTCCGGGTTGGATCAAAAACAATTCGTAAATGACGCATTCAACTCTAGGGATGAATCAAAAAAGAAATCTTTATTGGTTCTACCTCCTTTTTTTTACGAAGAGAATGAATCTTTTTATCCAAGTATCATAAAAAAATGGGTCCAGACTTCGTGCGGAAATTATTTTCAAGACCCAAAACCAAAAATAGTACTATTTACTAGCAACCGATCGGTCAATCAATATGGATTAATCCGAAATCTGATTCAAATTCAATATAATACCTATGGGTACATAAGAAATCTATGGAATCGATTCAATCGCAACTTGGAATATGTAATTCAAAGGTATCAAATACAAAATGATATTCTGAATCATAGACCTATAAGGAAATACACGATCAACCAACATTTCTCAAATTTGAAAAAGAGTCAGAAAAAATGGTTTGATCCTCGTATTTTGATTTATCGAACCGAGAGATCCATAAATAAGGATCCAAATGCATATAAATACAAATGGTCCAATGGGAGCAAAAATTTCCAGGAATATTTGGACCGTTTGATTTCTGAGCAGAATAGCCGTTTTCAAGTAGTGTTCGATCGATTCCATATGAATGCATATTCGATTGATTGGTCTGTGGTTATCCACAAAAAAGATTTGTCTAAGTCACTTTGTTTCTTTTTATCCAAGTTTCTTCCCTTTTTGTCTAACTCACTTCCTTTTTTCTTTGTGAGTTTGGGGAGTATCCCTGTTCATAGGTCCGAGATCCACATGTATGAATTGAAACGTCCGAACGATCCACTCGGGAATCAGTTGTTAGAATCAATAGGTCTTCAAATTGTTCATTTGAAAAAAAGGAAACCCTTCTTATTGGATGACTATTATACTTCCCAAAAATCAAAATTATTGATCAATGAAGGAACAATATCATCATTTTTGTTCAAAAAGATACCCGATTGGATGATTGACTCATTCCATACTAGAAAGAATCGCAGGAAATCTTTTTCTAACATGGATTCCAATTTCTCAACGATATCGCACGATCAAGACAGTTGGCTGAATCCCGTGAAACCGTTTCCTAGAAGTTCATTAATATCCTCTTTTTATAAAGTCAATCGACTTCTATTCTTGAATAATCAATATAACTTCTGTTTCGATTGTAACAAAAGATTCTCTTTTTATGTGGAAAGGTCCTGGAATTATGATTTGTTGTATGGACAATTCCTCAACAACACCCTGTTCATTCGAAACAAAATAGTTTCTTTGTGCGGTGGTAAAAAAAAACATACTTTTTTGGACAGAGATACTATTTCACAAGTATCTAACATATTGATACCGAACCATTTTCGGCAAAGTGGTGATGACGGATATAACTTGTACAAATCTTTCCATTTTCCAACTCGATCCGATCCATTCGTTCGTCGAGCTATTTACTCGATCGCAGACATTTCTGGAACACTTTTAACAGAGGAAGAGATAGTGAATTTTGAAATAACTAATTGTCAACCTGTTTCAGATATGAATCTGCCTGATTCAGGGGGGAAGAACTTGCATCAGTATCTCGATTTCGACTCAAATATGGGTTTGATTCACACTCCATATTCTGAGAAATATTTACCATCCGAAAAGAGGAAAAAACGTAGTTCTTGTCTAAAAAAATCCCTTGAAAAAGGGCAGATGTATAGAAACTTTCAAAGAACTAGTCCTTTTTCAACTCTCTCCAAATTGAAGCTATTCCAACCATTTATAATACCTTGGTTTCTTACTCGGACAACGCACAAATATCTAACTTTAATATTTTTACATACTTTTTCAGACCTATTGGCGATACTAAGTAGTATTCCTAAATTTCAAAAATTAGTATCCATTTTTCATGAGATTATGCCTGGATTCGAGCGAATTCTTCGGAAAAAATTGTGTCTTTCACAAGGGAATCCTATAAGTAAGATTTCGAGTAAGTGTTTACATAATTTTCTTGTGGACGTGTGCGAAGCTATTTTTAATGCAAATAATGAGTCACCATTGATATCGACACGTTTGAGATCGCTAAATATTCGGGAGTTCCTCTTTTCAATCCTTTTCCTTCTTCTTGTTACTGGATATCTGGTTCATACACATCTTTTATTTGTTTCTCAATTCTCTTCTAATGAGTTACAGAAAGAGTTCGAACAGGTCAAATCTTTGATGATTCCTTCATACATGATTGAGTTGCGAAAACTTCTGGATAGGTATCCTACATCGGAACTGAATTCTTTCGGGAATATCTTTCTAGTTGCTCTGGAACAATTTGGAAATTTTCTAGAAGAAAGACGGGGTTCGGCTTCTGGCGGCAAAAGTTCGAAGAAAAAAGATTTTAATTTCATCGATCTCATAAGTATTCTACCAAATCCCATCAATCGAATCACGTTTTTGAGAAATACGAGACATTTAAGTCATACAAGTAAAGCGATCTATTCCTTGATAAGAAAAAGAAAAAATGTGAATAGTGATTGGATTGATGATAAAATAGAATTCTGGATCTCGAACACCGATTTCATTGCTGATAAAGAAAGAGAATTCTTGCTTCAGTTCTCTACCTTAACGACAGAAGGGGGGATTGATCAAATTTTATTGAGTCTGACTAATAGTGATCGTTTATCAAAAAATAACTCCGGTTATCAAATGATGGAACAACCGGGAACAATTTACTTACGATATTTAATTGACATTCATAAAAAATATCTAATGACTTATGAGTTCAATACATCCTGCTTAGCAGAAAGACGGATATTCCTCGCTCATTATCAGACAATCACTTATCCAGAAAACCCGCGTGGGGCTGGTTGTTTGGATTTCCCATCTCATGGGAAACCCTTTTCGCTGCGCTTAGCCTTATCCCCTCCAAGGGGTATTTTAGTGATAGGTTCTGTAGGAACTGGACGATCCTATTTGGTCAAATATCTATCGACAAACTCCTATGTTCCTTTCATTACAGTATTTCTAAACAAGTTCCTGGATTACTATCCTAAGGGTTTTGAGATGGATGAGGATGATAGTGAGAATGATTTTTTTGATGATAGAGAGGGTACCATTTACAGTCTTTTACCTACTAATGAGGATAGTTGCTATAATATCAAAAGGTATGATAGTGACGATCTCGGCCGTAACTATGATGGGGAGTTGGAGTTTCTAAGTATGAAGCATCCGGTACCTAGGGATATGATGACGGAGCCGGAAATAGAGAAATTTTATCTCACTCTTCAATTCGAATTAGCAAAAGCAATGTCTCCTTGCATAATTTGGATTCCAAACATTCATGATTGGGATAGCAATAAGTCAAATGACTTATCCCTGGGTCTATTAGTGAACTCTCTATCCAGGGATTCTGAAAAATATTCTACTAGAAATATTCTTGTTATTGCTTCGACTCATATTCCCAAAAAAGTAGATCCCGCTCTAATAGCTCCGAATAAATTAAATACATGCATTAAGATACGAAGACTTCTTATTCCACAACAAAGAAAGCACCTTTTCACTCTTTCATATACTAGGGGATTTCACTTGGAAAAGAAAATGTTCTATACTAATGGATTCGGGTCCATAACTCTAGGTTCTAATGTACGAGATCTTGTAGCACTTAGCAACGAGGCGCTATCAATTAGTATTATACAAAAGAAATCCATTCTAGACACGAATATAATTAGATCCGCTCTTCATAGACAAACTTGGGATTTTAGATCTCAGATAAGATCGGTTCAGGATCATGGGATCCTTTTATATCAGATAGGAAGGGCTGTTTCACAAAATCTACTTCTAAGTAATGGCTTCATAGATCCTATATCTATCTATATGAAGAAGAAATCATGTAACGAGGGGGGTTCTTATTTGTACAAATGGTACTTCGAACTTGGAACAAGCATGAAGAAATTAACGATACTTCTTTATCTTTTGAGTTGTTCTGCCGGATCGGTCGCTCAAGACCTTTGGTCTCTACCGGGACCTAATGAAAAAAATGATGGGATCACTTCTTATAGACTCCTTGAGAATGATTCTGATCTAGTTCATGGCCTATTAGAAGTAGAAGGTGCTCTGCTGGGATTCTCACAGACAGGAAGTAAGTTTGATAATGATGGAGTGACATTGCTTCTTCGCACCGAACGAAGGAATCCCTTAAATATGATTCAAAATGGATCTCGTTCTATCCTTGATCAGAGATTTCTCTATGAAAAATATGAATCGGGGTTCGAAGAAGGGGAAGAAGTCCTTGACCCGCAACCGCTAGAGGAGGGTTTATTCAATCACATAGTTTGGGCTCCTAGAATATGGCGCCCTTGGGGCTTTCTATTTGATTGTTTCGAAAGGTCCAATGAATTGGGATTTCCCTATTGGGAAAGGTCATTTCGGGACAAGCGGATCATTTATGATGAAGAGGATGAGTTTCAAGAGAATGATTCGGAGGGCTTGCAGGATGGAACGATGCAGTACGAGACACGATATAGATCTTCCAAAGAACAAGGCGTTTTTCGAATAAGCCAATTCATTTGGGACCCCTCGGATCCGCTCTTTTTGCTATTCCAAGATGATCCTTTTGTATCTGTGTTTTCACATCGAGAATTCGTTGCAGATGAAGAGATATCAAGGATACTTTTGACTTCCCAAACGAACAAAATTTATTGGAAATATCTAAATAAACGCTGGTTTAGGAAGAATACGCAAGAAAAGAATTTCGAATTGTTGATTGATCGCCAGAGATGGTTTAGAACCAACAGTTCATTATCAAATGGATTTTCACGTTCTAACACTCTATCCGAGAGTTATCAATATTTATCAAATCTGTTCCTATCTAACGGAACCCTATTGGCTCAAATCACAAAGACATTGTTGAGAAAAAGATGGCTTTTCCCGGATGAGATGGTTGTTACTATCGGTTCCAATAACGAATGATTGGTTTAACTGAATAACTAAATTATTCTTTCTCGTCGTCTCAATCAAGTCGATCTGGGGATCTTCTCAATTGAAAGATCCCCTAATATCGAGAATACATATTCCCGTTGACCGAGCCTAACTCTAATTGTTTTGAAGCAAACAAAGAGATCCACGGGATAGTTTGTCCTATTCAGATATTCACGACCAATAAATACATAATTTTATTTCTTTTCGGATAGGCCAGGCCCTGTCCTGAAAGGAGAAAGAGGGTTGGCCAACAGGCGTCTGGTATGGAATTCACCCGACCCGAGAGTACAGTACCTCTTTTTTGGAATGTCCGGTGCCAAAGTC